GTCAATCTCCTCAGTCTCTATTGACTCAGGGCTCTTTATTCTTTTTATTTTTCCTATGAATCGTATTCATCTAATTATGGACGAATCCGTATTGATGCTTTATCACACTGCCTTTTATTTTATGAGATGATTCATAGACCATACATATTGGAATCATATATCCTTGCTATTTTCTTTCTCTCTTTCTCTCACCTTTCCATTTATCCACATCCTTATATGATTTTCGCTTCACAAACAATAATTGTATTGATTTTTCCTTTATGCAAAAATATTTTCAGTTGCTACAACTATATGATGTATCAATCATATAGTCACTGGTTCTTTGGATCTCGATAATACGAAGCAATGAGCTGGTTATTAGTTCTCTATTTATGAGTTCAGACTAAGGGCCTTTTTCATCCCAACTCTCAAGAAAACCCAACGAGTCACACACTAAGCATAGCAATTTTACCAAATGATCAATCCAATTTTTATTCAACCCTATAGAATTAGATAATTCGAATTGTTCATTTTTCATTGAAGGGAAAAAGAATAAAAGAGTTTATTATTTTTTGTTCTATCGCTGAATAGAATGGAAAGGCAAGAAAAGACCCATTATTCCTCGTCTACAAATATCCAAATTTTGATGCCTAATACACCATAGATAGTTCGAACTGTATAGGAACAATAATCCATTTTAGCTCGAATGGTTTGTAGGGGAACCCTACCCTCTCTGATCCATTCGACGCGTGCAATTTCTTTTCCGTCGATACGCCCTGCAATTTGCACTTGAATTCCTTTTGTATCTGCTTGTTCAGCGAATTCAATAGCTTTCTTCATTGCCTTTCGAAACGAAACTCTCTTTTTTAATTGTCGAGCTATATATTCTGCAAGAAGATTAGGTTGTCCATAAGGATTTGCAACTTCTGTGATGTCAATGTTGAGTCTCTGGTTCGCAGAATGAAATCCTTTTTGTACATTGATCTGTAATTCTTCGATTCCTCGTGTTGGACCCTCCATTAATGAACTTTTTGATCCCATATAGATTATGACCTGAATCAGATCGATTCTTTTTTGAATCTCTATACGTGCAATTCCTTCGTAATCCGGGGATATTCTCATATTTTTTTGTACGTAATTCTTGATACAGTCCCGTATTTTTTCATCTTCCTGGAGACCTCCGGAATAACTTTTTGGTTGTGCGAACCAAAGGGAATGATGACTTTGGGTTGTACCAAGTCTGAAACCAAGTGGATTTATTTTTTGTCCCATATCTATTTCATATACTTATCTACCTATCATATACTTATCTACCCACCCATATCTTCTTTCTAAAAATGATTTAGGTTTTTTAGATCTATCTTTCAATACAATAATTATATGACAGGCGGGTCTTTTTATCGGATAACTACGTCCTCGGGCCCGAGGTTTTAACCTTTTCACGAAAGCACCCTCATTAACTTCAACTTTACTAATCAATAAATCAGCTTCTTTGGAACCCATAGTTTTACTAGCATTTGCTGCTGCAGAATAAATCAATCGAAAAATGGGGTAAACTGCTCGATAAGGCATGAGTTCCAGTATCATAAGTGTTTGTTCATAGGAACGCCCACGAATCTGATCAATTACTCTTCGCACTTTGTGAGCGGACATATATATATTTCGAGCGAAAGCTTGTACTTCTATATCCGAATTGAATCTCCTCTTTTTCATAAGGTTCACCTCTCCCCCCCCCCACCAATGCCAATAAATGATGAGCACTTATTTCACTTTAATTAAATTAACGATTAACGACGAGATCTATTATCGGTTCTCGCATGTCCCCGGAAAGTAAGAGTAGGTGCAAATTCCCCCAATTTGTGACCCACCATACGATCTGTTATATAAATGGGTATGTGTTCCTTTCCATTATGAATAGAAATTGTATGGCCGATCATTGTGGGTATAATGGTGGATGTCCGGGACCAAGTTACTATTATTTTTTTCTCCTCTCTCATGTTGAGCTTTTCCACTTTTACCAATAAATGATTAGCTACAAAAGGCTTTTTTTTTAGTGAACGTGTCACAGTTGATTACTCCTTTTTCTTATAAAAAAAAATTAGATTTGATTATCTATTGAATATGAATTTTTCATATTGATTATTAAAATGATATAATATCCTTTTTTTTTTAAGGAAATCATGGAGGGTAGAAATTTTCTCCTTTAGAGTTAGAGATAGGAGGGGCGGATGTAGCCAAGTGGATCAAGGCAGTGGATTGTGAATCCACCACGCGCGGGTTCAATTCCCGTCGTTCGCCCATCATTCCATATTCCTATTTACGGCGACGAAGAATAAAAATATCACTATATTTCTTCCTTTTCCTACTTCTTCTTCCAAGCGCAGGATAACCCCAAGGGGTTGTGGGTTTTTTTCTACCAATTGGGGACCTCCCTTCACCACCCCCATGGGGATGGTCTACGGGGTTCATAACTACTCCTCTTACTACAGGACGCTTACCTAGCCAACACTTAGATCCGGCT